ATCCGTGAGGCGTGCAAATGGAGCCCTGAGCTAGCTGCTGCTTGTGAAGTATGGAAGGAAATCAAATTCGAATTTGAAGCAATGGATACTTTGTAATCCAGTAATTAGTAATCCAGTAATTACCGTTCGTTCCCTTAATTGAATTGCAATGAAACTCGGCTCAATCCTTTTTTTAGTAAAAGATTGGGCCGAATAACGAATGAGGCTCCTATTACATATATTTTACATCTATAGATACATACTGGATCTAGGTATACAAGATCTTAAATACAAGAAGATCTAAGACTAAACAATTTAAATGCTTCTATTGTTGGATCCATAATTAATCCTACGGATTCTTGGGGTGGGGTCGGTAGAATATTTTCTATACCGTAATTTCGGGCCATGGGTCGAATCGAGTCAAGGATCACAACGCCTTCTACCCATCCTGTATATTGTCCTTTTTTTCGTTCTGTGTTGCAATAGAAACTTATTTATTCTACGAAGTGCTACGAAAATGAATTCTTCCTAGGAGAGAACAAATATTTCTCTTTTCGATGATAATTTGTACACGACATGGGAGAAACCTCCCTTTAATATTATATTATAATTGATAATTGAAGAAATGGTTCCATCATATCTAGTGATAGTGAAGTAATATCCCGATTCTCACAAAAGAGAATCATTTCTTTCAAGACTCACTCGTGATTAGGTAATGATCCTAATGATTGGATCTACATGCTTATTCCGAGAGGAAATATTCAAATGATTGTTCATCGAATGACTATTCATCTATTGTATTTGCATTCAAATAGGGGGGCAGAAAGGCTCTATGGAAAAATGGTGGTTCAATTCGATGTTGTTTAACGAGGAATTAAAAGATAGGTGTGGGCTAAGTAAATCAATGGATAGTCTTGATCCTATTGAAAATACCAGTAGAAGTGAAGATCCCGTTATAAATGATATGGATAAAAATATTTATAGTTGGGGTGATAGTGACAGTTCTAATAATGTTGATCATTTATTTGGTGTCAGGGACATTCGGAGTTTCATCTCTGATGACATTTTTTTAGTTAGGGATAGTAATGGTGACAGTTATTCCGTATATTTTGATATTGAAAATTTGATTTTTGAGATTGACAACGATCGTTCTTTTCTGAGTGAACTAGAAAGTGCCTTTTATAGTTATCTGAATAATGGGTCTAAGAGTGACAATCACTACTATGATCGTTATATATATGATACTAAATCTAGTTGGAATAATCACATTTATAGTTGCATTGACAGTTATCTTCGTTCTGAAATCAGTATTGATAGTTACATTTCAAGCGGTAGCGACAATTACAGTGACAGTTACATGTATAGTTACATTTGTAATGAAAGTGTAAATAGTAGTGACAATGAGAGCTCCAGTATAAGAACTAACACAAATAGAAGTGATTTCAATATGAGAAGAAGATATAATGATCTCGATATCAATAAAAAATACAGGCATTTGTGGGTTCAATGCGAAAATTGTTATGGATTAAATTATAAGAAATTTTTTAAGTCAAAACTAAATGTTTGTGAACAATGTGGATATCATTTGAAAATGACTAGTTCAGATAGAATCGAACTTTCGATTGATCCGGGCACTTGGGATCCTATGGATGAAGACATGGTTTCTATGGACCCCATTGAATTTCATTCAGAAGAGGAACCTTATAAAGATCGTATCGATTCTTATCAAAGAAAAACAGGGTTAACTGAGGCTATTCAAACAGGCATAGGTCAACTAAACGGTATTACCATAGCAATTGGGGTTATGGATTTTCAGTTCATGGGGGGCAGTATGGGATCCGTAGTAGGCGAGAAAATCACCCGTTTGATCGAGTATGCTACTAAAAAATCTCTACCTCTTATTATAGTGTGTGCTTCCGGAGGAGCGCGCATGCAAGAAGGAAGTTTGAGCTTGATGCAAATGGCTAAAATATCTTCCGCTTTATATAATTATCAATCAAATAAAAAGTTATTCTATATATCAATCCTTACATCCCCTACAACCGGTGGAGTCACTGCCAGTTTTGGTATGTTGGGAGATATCATTATTGCCGAACCTAATGCTTATATTGCATTTGCGGGTAAAAGAGTAATTGAACAAACATTGAATAAGACAGTACCTGATGGTTCCCAAGCGGCTGAGTATTTATTCCATAAGGGCTTATTGGACCCAATTGTACCACGTAATCCTTTAAAAAGTGTTCTGAGTGAGTTATTTCAGCTTCACGGTTTCTTTCCCTTGAATCAAAATTCAATCAAGTAGAGCATTCAATTCAGTTATTTTATTTATCGGAATCCCAGTAAAGTAAAAATAAGAAGAGTGGGTTTTCCTTACGGGCATAAGATCCATTTCTAGAAAGAATAAGAAGCTTCGGATAATTACTTTTTTCCTTCAACTTCAAATAGATCTATTTTTTTCTACCTATATTCATAATCATAATTAGTAATCGGGAAATATCTATCAACAGGATAAAGGAGTGAATTCTTCTTTCCGCGAAATTCGAAAAAGAAAAAGAATTTCATGTTACCTTCTTACGTATTCTAGATCTAGATATAGAATAATTCAAATATAGAAAATTATAGAATAGAATAGAAATCTTGATCTTGTCTATTTCTATATCTCCCGAGAACTCACATTTTGTTTTGTTCTAGGAATCCCTGTCGGATAGGATTCTAACGAATCCCTCTTCCTTGGGAACTTGTAAGAAACTCTTTTGTTTTTTATTAGAAGATAAGGACAACAAGAGAATAAGAAAGTTATCATATATATATTTCAGTTAGAAAGGCGAATGGGTACACACACTTATTTAGTTCTATATTCTTTGCACTTATTATTCTATACTTATAATAGATATACTTATCATAAGATATCTTTATAACAGGTACAAATATTAAATCGAGGTATCCATTCTATGACAACTCTCAATTTACCTTCTCTTTTTGTGCCTTTAGTAGGCCTAGTATTTCCGGCAATTGCAATGGCTTCTTTATTTCTTCATGTTCAAAAAAATAAGATTGTCTAGATCCGATGGGACCCAATCCCATCCAATTTTTTTTTTTTTTACTTAGACTTGATCATAATACAGATATCTATTTAGTGGAATATGGTAGGTACAACATGCGGCTTCCTCCGAACACAAACGAAAGAGCTCTTATACACGCGGAAACATGATATATGGATAAATGCATTCATTATAGCTATTTGAAAATGGATCCGCAGAGCAGATGTATGAAATGGAAGCTCAATGTATCTATATGTATGTAAATATCCATAGTATGTATGTAAATATCCATAGTGGGATCATATGAAGCGGATGCTTTTATATTATATTTAACCAATTTTACTCCTAATGGTTCACATCATAATAGTGCTAGTTGATGAGAGTTATTTCGGGAACAAAAAAAGTAAAGTCAAATTCATTTGGGTTATTCTCTCAATTCCAATAAAATGAAACTGGATCTAGTATGAACTGGCGATCAGAACGTATATGGATAGAACTTATAACGGGGTCTCGAAAAACAAGTAATTTCTGCTGGGCCTGTATCCTTCTTTTAGGTTCACTAGGATTCTTATTGGTTGGAACTTCTAGTTATCTTGGTAGGAATCTGATATCCTTATTCCCGTCTCAGCAAATCCTTTTTTTTCCACAAGGGATCGTGATGTCTTTCTATGGGATCGCGGGTCTGTTCATTAGCTCCTATTTGTGGTGCACAATTTCGTGGAATGTAGGTAGTGGTTATGACCGATTCGATAGAAAAGAAGGAATAGTGTGTATTTTTCGTTGGGGATTTCCTGGAATAAATCGTCGTATCTTCCTTCGATTCCTTATGAGAGATGTCCAGTCGATTAGAATAGAAATTAAAGAGGGTATTTTTCCCCGTCGTGTCCTTTATATGGAAATTAGAGGCCAGGGAGCCATTCCCTTGACTCGTACTGATGAGAATTTGACTCCACGAGAAATTGAACAAAAAGCTGCTGAATTGGCCTATTTTTTGCGCGTACCAATTGAAGTATTTTGAAATTGATATATTAGTTAGATAGAGATGGATCCTATATTGTAAATTACCCCTCCTTTATCAATCGATGTTTCTTTTTATCCGTTCTTTTCCTTCAAATGATTGGATTTCTTATAACTATAACATCCAATTTCCCCCGGGTTTTGCCACTCGTTTTTGATTTTATCATCACATCAATATTTTTCATCAATTTCCCTCAATTATTCCTGGGCTGTGGGTAGCCAGCGAAACTTTTCGAAATAATTGATCTAAGGGGGTTCTTTCGTCTTGAAATCCGAATAATATTAATTACTGCGGCTCTTTTGGGCATTCATCGAAAGGATGCAATTGTTTCGAATTTGACCAATTGATAAATTTGGAAACAATCTTTTTTGATTTCTTCATTCGACGCGAACCCTTATTCTAATTCTATATTCTTTCTCGATCCAAGGACTAACCAATTAATTACAAATAAAAAAGGGGGAGTAGATCCATAGGTTCGATACCTTGTTATAGAACTCATGCTTCATAGAAATATCAGGTCGGATAGAGTCGCCGAATGAGGTAGTTTCATTAGCAATTCACAGATTCAAAATGCCACAAAAGAAAGCATTCACTAACCTCCCATATCTTGCATCTATAGTATTTTTGCCCTGGTGGATCTCTCTCTCATTTAATAAAAGTCTGGAATCTTGGGTTACAAATTGGTGGAATGCTAGGCAATCCGAAAATTTTTTGAATGATATTCAAGAAAAGAATGTTCTAGAAAAATTCATAGAATTAGAGGAACTATTCCTTTTGGACGAAATGATAAAGGAGTACCCGGAGACACATATACAAAAGCTTCGTATAGGAATCCACAAAGAAACGCTACAATTGGTCAAGATGCACAATGAGGGTTATATCCATAGCATTTTGCACTTCTCGACAAATATAATCTGTTTCGCTATTCTAAGTGGTTATTCTATTCTGGGTAATGAAGAACTTGTCGTTCTTAATTCTTGGGTTCAGGAATTCCTCTATAACTTAAGTGACACAATAAAAGCTTTTTCTATTCTTTTATTAACCGATTTATGTATCGGATTCCACTCGCCCCATGGTTGGGAACTTATGATTGGCTCTGTCTCCAAAGATTTTGGATTTGATCATAACGATCAAATTATATCGGGTCTTGTTTCCACTTTTCCAGTCATTCTAGATACAATTTTGAAATATTGGATCTTCCGTTATTTAAATCGCGTATCTCCGTCACTTGTAGTGATTTATCATTCAATGAATGACTAAAGACTGATCCACCGATATTAATCCAATCATAATGTTTGTTACTTCGTACATAAACAAACCATTAAAAATCTTATACTCACTTTTTATATTTCTACCCATCCAGGGGATTCTTCCTGTATTCCAGTAAAATTATTCCAGTACAATAGCAAAATCGTGGATAGGGAACTATACTAGCAACCTACCTAATTTATTGTAGAAATTTTCGGGATCAATGATTGGACCATGCAAAATAGAAATACCTTTTCCTGGATAAAGGAACAGATGACTCGATCCATTTCTGTATCGATCATGATATATGTAATAACTCGCCCATCTACTTCATATGCATATCCCATTTTTGCGCAGCAGGGCTATGAAAATCCACGAGAAGCGACTGGGCGTATTGTATGTGCCAATTGCCATTTAGCTAATAAGCCCGTGGATATTGAGGTTCCACAAGCGGTACTCCCTGATACTGTATTTGAAGCAGTTGTTAGAATCCCTTATGATATGCAACTGAAACAGGTTCTTGCTAATGGTAAAAAAGGGGCTTTAAATGTGGGGGCTGTTCTTATTTTACCTGAGGGATTCGAATTAGCCCCCCCCGATCGTATTTCTCCCGAGATGAAAGAAAAGATGGGCAATCTGTCTTTTCAGAGTTATCGCCCCACTAAAAAAAATATTATTGTGATAGGTCCTGTTTCCGGTCAGAAATATAGTGAAATCACCTTTCCTATCCTTTCCCCGGACCCCGCTACTAAAAAAGACGTTCACTTCTTAAAATATCCTATATATGTAGGCGGGAACAGGGGAAGGGGTCAGATTTATCCGGATGGGAGTAAGAGTAACAATACAGTCTATAATGCTACAGCAGCAGGTATAGTAAGCAAAATAGTACGTAAGGAAAAAGGGGGATATGAAATAACCATAGCGGATGTATCGGATGGACGCCAAGTGGTTGATATTATACCTCCAGGACCAGAACTTCTTGTTTCAGAAGGTGAATCCATCAAGCTTGATCAACCACTAACAAGTAATCCCAACGTGGGTGGGTTTGGTCAGGGAGATGCGGAAATAGTACTTCAAGATCCATCACGTGTCCAAGGCCTCTTGTTCTTCTTGGCATCTGTTGTTCTCGCACAAATATTTTTGGTTCTTAAAAAGAAACAGTTTGAGAAGGTTCAATTGTCTGAAATGAATTTTTAGATCTACGTATTTATGAACATCAAGTTCATAATCATAATCATAATAAAGAACTAAATTCTTGTTGATCGATGTAATTATGTATGGTCAAAAAAATGAAAAGCCTTTGTATTTGCTTGCTTTGTTTATACTGCTTTTCTGCGAGATATTGGAAATTACTTGTATTCCACTGCTAGTAATAGACTAGTATTATATTTTATTGCGAAGAACACTATTTGACTTGAACCCGACTCCCCTTTTTCAATCCAAATTGGAGTGGTGTGACTATGTCATTATTGTATTGTCAAATTGTAAATGCCACGAAATACATCAATAGTTTTCTATTCTATTCGAATTAGATTATTCTAATCTAATTCGAATAAGAATAGGTAATAGACATAAGTGGTAGGAGAATATAAAGCAAGGGATAAATGAAAGGAACAAACGATTCTAGGAGGGATTACCCTCCTTCGTAATCTTCGACACAAGAAAGGGTTGAAAATGGAAAATTACTTTTATTGTGTCGAAAGGACAATGATTCTTGATCCCCTTCGTCAAAGAGTACTATTCCCTTTTTATATTCTATTTTTTTTTCTAGGTTTATCGGAACCTCTTTGTTTGGGTTTATAAGAAGTAGTGGACAAGCAAAACAAAAAAGGGGTGGGGTAACTCATTGAGTAAATAGAGCTTCTTCAATGAACTTAAAAAAAGTAAAAAACAAAAGAAAATTGAAACTTTGATGAGATAATAAAATAAATAGAGTAAGATTCTATTAGTATAGAAATGCTTTGGATGATGTATCATCTACAGGAATCCATATTATGTCATCCAGAAAATCAATTGATTCCTTCTTTCTTTCTTCTGATTTCGGACGAATTGAGACTATGTAGGAACATATATTCTGAATCCAATCAATGGGGTTAATTCTTCAAAAACATCATCATAAAAATGGAATCGCGTGATTTGAAACATCGGAGCAAAGGGCCCATTTTTTATTTATACGAATAGAATATTATGATTATGTTAACTGGATTAACTTCG